TATAGGTGAATCCATGGAGGGCCATCATTGAAATAATCTTTTTTTTTCAAACCTCAGGGTCCGGCTCAAGATAATTTACTTAGGGAATATCCAACTAGGCCGATATGGTAATGGAAAAAATTATGATATTTGATATTAGAGGGTTGGTTGTAAAAAAAGGAAAGAGATCGAAAAGATCTTTTTGCTAAAACCCCTTTCGTCCACTCCCCCCCTCAATGAATATTAGATTTCTATCGCATTATTCAAATTAAAAAAAAAAATCGCGAACAGATTCCCGTTTCAGTTGATTTTATTCAACGATTGACCAAATGAAAATAGTAATATAATAAAAAAAAAATTGCATGAACTTAGATCAATCTAATAATGATATTTATATGCAACGATTTGATTTGGACTAACCAATTTGTTTGTCCATTTAAATTGGATCCGGCGGAATAATGATAAAGAAGGGGGAGGGGGGAAAAGAGTTTACAAAAAACAGAATTCATAAAAATGGGTTGGTTCGGATAGGTTAGGTATATGTAATTGAATGGCTATAAATAAGTAAACTCCTGTAGATGTTTCGACAATTGATTCTCGAATTCGATTGAATCTAAGATGGGTGCTTGGTTTACATTATGGAATAAAGGCATGTATATGTGATATTAGATATTGACTGGATATATATGAAAATAAGGCTATATTTCATTTGTCCTACTTCTATGAATTTAGATGGGGATTCGAATATAAGCCCTTCCCTTTCTGTCTCTTTTTGACTGTGAATTGAATGAATAAACAAATGAAATTAAGAGAAACATGGAAGAATGCAATTCACAGTTTGGAACCAAGAAATGAAGAAGGAAAGTTGTATGTATTCACAAAGACTTTGTGGATAGAAACTAAAAAATAGATATTGAAGTAGTTCAGACGATTCAATAACAAAAATACTATTATTTCTATTTCTTCAACTACTTTAACTCGAAGTAACTAGGAACTTCGATAGGATGAATCCTAGTGACGGAATAATTAAGTCATAATTCGTTGGTTGGTTGTATCATTAACTATTTCTTTTTTTCTTTTTTTGGTACGAGGGAATTTATCATGAATCCACTGATTTCTGCCGCTTCCGTTATTGCTGCTGGATTGGCTGTAGGGCTTGCTTCTATTGGACCCGGAGTTGGTCAAGGAACTGCTGCGGGTCAAGCCGTAGAGGGTATCGCGAGACAGCCCGAGGCAGAGGGAAAAATACGAGGTACTCTATTGCTCAGTCTAGCTTTTATGGAAGCTTTAACAATTTATGGACTGGTTGTAGCATTAGCACTTTTGTTTGCGAATCCTTTTGTTTAATCTTATAAATATAAAAATTATTGCCTTGGATTTGTCATTTGCTTTTTCGAATTATAGCAAGATTTCAGTCCTACAATTACTTATTCGTTGACAAAATAACCCACGGGAAGGGCTGATTTGCGGATGAGGAATTGGTATACCGACTCGCTTTCATCCTTTCCCGCCCGGAGTCCAAGGGAAACTAAGTATTGGTAGTTCACACAACTCGAATACTTTTCAAAATAAATAGGAAAAAGGAAACTAAAAGAATAAATAAAAACGAGGGGCGAAGTGATACAAAAAGAACTCTAGTAAATTTTGTAGTCTATCTATAAAAGGAGATCCTATGAAAAATGTAACCGATTCTTTCCTTTCTTTGGGCCACTGGCCATTTGCCGGGAGTTTCGGGTTTTTTAATACCGATATTTTATCAACAAATCTAATAAATCTAAGTGTAGTGCTTGGTGTATTGATCTTCTTTGGAAAGGGAGTGTGTGCGAGTTGTTTATTTCAAGAATAGGCTGGATCCAACCAGCTGTACCCCCCTTTCGTTATAACTAGGAAAGAAAGGAAAAAGAAAGGTACATGATCTCGCGAATTACTTCGGAATAAATTAAGAAATTCTATGTAAGAATCATAGCATTTCGTGATTCGTTGGTAAAACCCCTTTGATTCTCTACCAACCAATAATGTAGGACCATTAACATGGTTAAAGCAAACTGTTTGAAGTTTAGATGCAGCATGGTAGTCTTTCTACCACTATGTTAATATAGAGATAGTTTAAAATAAATATTTTATCGATAGAGAACACTCCTATCGATATGAAACGCTTATTGTAAAAATGAAAAAGATGGGCATTTTGCCCCCTTTATCCAATGCTGAATCGACGACCTATGTGTTATGTATAAATAATAAATTTTTGGATTTGAAGAAAAGAAAAAAAGCAACAACTTTGCTGACAATTACATATTTTTGTCAGAAAGAGTCCTCTCAATATCTTAATCTGGCATTAATTTAGATATTTGTTGAATATGAACAAAGAAGAGAGGATAGGCCCGTCATTACATTTATCAAAAGATATGAGACTTTATTATAATTCTAAGTAATTGGGCGTGAGAGCCAAATGAATCGAAAGATTCATATTTGGTTCGGGAAGGGATTATGTAAGCTTTGAAATTAATGGAAAGATAATCTA